AGGTCAAATTTAGGTTGCTGCTCAATTATTTTAGTGTAATTTTGACCTCCCGCGATTAACAAGAACACAGAATCACGCCCTGTAGGATTTGAACCTACGACATCGGGTTTTGGAGACCCACGTTCTACCGAACTGAACTAAGAGCGCTTTATTATCACAATAAATACTTTGTGACCCCAATTTATCTTGCATATATATATACTATAAAAAATAAAAATTAAATATTTATTTAATTATGTATGTACAATTTTATTAATTGATCTCATTTTATTAATTGATCTCAATTAATCCCTCGTTACTGCTCAGAAGATAAGTAATAGGTAGGGATGACAGGATTTGAACCCGTGACATTTTGTACCCAAAACAAACGCGCTACCAAACTGCGCTACATCCCTTTCAATTGGTCTACAGTGTCATTGTAGAGAATCCCTGTCTTGTTTTCCACATCTTTATTTCCTACATTGATATACACAAACTATCTTATCATTTCTTCCTTCTTCCTTTTGGTCTCATATATCATATAACAAAAATATAATATGGTAAAAGACTTATATAAAGTATGAAATAAATATGAAATCTACCACAAAAAATTAATATTTTTTAGGAATTTAAGGCGGAAATGGACGTATTTTTTTCTTTTAATAAATATCTATTTTGTACATTTCAATTTGAATTAGGAACTCCGCGTACAAGTGGTAAGTCATTAACTACATATACACATCCGGTCATATATGTATTACCATTATGTATTACAAATTACAATAAAATTACAATAACGAATACAGAAAGAGGAGTTTTTAAAATGCGAGATCTAAAAACATATCTCTCCGTGGCACCGGTAGTAAGTACTCTATGGTTCGGGTCTTTAGCAGGTTTATTGATAGAGATCAATCGTTTTTTTCCGGATGCGTTGATATTCCCCTTTTTTTCATTCTAGCTATTGATATGGGAAGGGGGAAGAAGATTAGAGATACAATCAAATATCTGTAACTAATCCCTACCCCTCCCTTCTTTTTTTCTTTGTTTTTTCTTTTTTTACTTATTCTTTCTAAAAAAAAAAAAAAAAACAAAGAAAAAGCGGTTTCACCCTCAGTGAAACTATGAACTCGGGCTCAGGCTCAAATTAAATTAATAATAGAATGGAAATGCGGTGGTTGGGACAACAATATCATACAAGATACTTAACTGAAAATGAAATACTGTACGGCAATTAAAAATTATAAATATAGTTAGAAATCATTATATTACTTATTATTTATTACTATATTGATTGCAACAAAATATTTCTTTCATAATTTGATTTCGAGTTACCTGCTTCTATTTTTGTGTCCTTTCTTCTTCCTTGCTTCGGGTCGGAAAATTAAAGAATTGAGTGAATCAAAAACCAAAGGAGGTTCATGGCTAAGGGTAAAGATGTCCGAGTAACGGTTATTTTGGAATGTACCAGTTGTGTTCGAAATCGTGTTAATAAGGAATCAATGGGCATTTCCAGATATATTACTCAAAAGAATCGACACAATACGCCTAGTCGATTGGAATTGAGAAAATTCTGTCCCTGTTGTTACAAACATACGATTCATGGGGAGATAAAGAAATAGATCGAACCGATCGCTCGTGTGTCAGTCTTCCAAGGAAGATGAAAAATTACATATTATATATAACAATATATATATATAATTTATTTTCATTTATTTTTTAATTTATTTAAATATAAACAAATAAATATAAACAAACCAAATCCTATTTCGATCGGATCAAAGATGATGTAGAATTAAGAAATAGGATTGGGATTTTCAGGATAAGGAATAAACAAACCATGGATAAATCCAAGCGAATCTTTCTTAAATCTAAGCGATCTTTTCGTAGGCGTTTGCCTCCGATCCAATCGGGGGATCGAATTGATTATAGAAACATGAGTTTAATTAGTCGATTTATTAGCGAACAAGGAAAAATATTATCTAGACGGGTGAATAGATTGACCTTAAAACAACAACGATTAATTACTATTGCTATAAAACAAGCTCGTATTTTATCTCCGTTACCTTTTCTTAATAATGAGAAACAATTTGAAAGAAGCGAGTCAACCGCTAGAGCTGCTGGTCTTAGAACCAGAAAAAAAATAGGTTGACTCTTCAATTGAATTGAATCAAAATAAAATTCCAATCCAAACTCAAATGCGGATTGACGTTTTTTTTTGTTCGAAAAATCGTAAAATCGAAATGTCCTGTCGTAAGAAAAAAAATGGGAGAAGAGGAATAAATATTTTTTATTTAATGGCTTTCTTCATTTTGATGACTTTATCATATTTTATCATACTAATTTCTACTCTACCTTCCCAGAGTTCATTCTCCAGGGAACTCCATTTAAACTATTCCAACGGATTCCTTCCAATCTCTTTATTTTATGATCTCATTGGAAATCATATAAAGACAACTCTTATTTAATATAGCTATTTGTGCAAGTATTTTACGATTAAGAAGTAACTGTCTCTTGTACAGATTGTTTATAAATTTACTATAACTAAAGTATACTTTATTCTCGCGAATTACTGCATTTATCCGAGTGATCCACAACCGACGAAAATCTCTCTTTTGTCTACCTCTATCCCGATGAGCCGAAACCAAAGCTCTTATTTTCTGTTGAGTAATAGTACGAGTAAGTCTTGAATGAGCCCCTCGAAAGGTTGATGCAAATAAACGAATTTTTGTTCTACGTCTTCGAGCTATATACCCTCGTTTAATTCTGGTCATTGAATAAATGAAACTTTGATGAATAACTAATCGATTTCCTTTCTTTCAGTTATTCCCTTCCCGTATCCTAGTCTATTAATAACAAAACGGATTCTTCCAATGTATAAAATTTTAATTCCAATGGCTTTTGCTACTATAACCTTCCCGACCACGATTTTTTTTTTTTCTAGGTGAAATGCCTAGAAAAAAATTGTATTGATATTAGGTATCAAAAACACATAAAAGTAGTAAATATAAATGGATATAGTGGGTTTCATCGTTTCTATGGTTACTTCTTAAACGGTGAGGTCCTCTCTATACACCGGAGCCCTTCTTTCATTTAATCAATGTTATTGTTAACTTGTACAGTTCACACTCTTTGGCTCTACCCATAATTATCCAGTACGAGGTCTTTCACAATGAGATCCACTTATACAGTAACGGTATTTAATTATGAAGATTAGCTGAGTAGCTGACCCTGTTAGTCCGTTCTTGCAAGAGTAAGGCATAATTTTTCTGCTTTTTAAAATAGTATTTCCCCTGCTTAATGGATATCATTTGCTATCAATGGAGAATTCTTTCTCATCTTAAATTTAAAACGGAGTTGATTGGATTTGCACCAACGGAAACCATACATTTGATACCACAATAGAAGGATAGATCTTTTTGATTTTTAGATATTGAATGGAGTTCTTCCATTCTAGTCTATTCACTGGTACTGATCGTTGATACTGGATCAATTGTTTTCTTTCTTTTGTCCTAGCCCATGATCTGAACGAGTCGCACATACACCCTAGTACATGTTCCTCGTCGCTGAGGACATCCCCCAAGAGCGGGGGATTTCGTGACATTTCTGATTGGCTGTCTTGTGTTTCTAATAAGTTGTTTAATAGTTGGCATATTGAATCATATACATAATGGGCTGGTTTAGATCGATCTTAACCGGATGATTATGAATTATTTTATTTCTATATTAATAGATTAATGAATAGAATATTAAATCCGGTAAGAAGATAAAATCTCAAATCACCAATTCGTCTGAAATTTTTGTTATTTTTTCTTTTTTATTCAGTCGCTACAAGATCAACAATTCCATGAGCTTGGGCTTCTGTTGCTGACATAAAAACATCTCTTTCCATATCTTCGGATACAACCCATAAGGGTTTGCCTGTCCTTTGTACATAAACCCTTGTGACGGTTTCGCGCAGCTTCAAAAGTTCTTCCGCTTCCAAGATAAATTCTCCCGTCTGTGCCTCATAAAAAGAACTAGCAGGTTGATGGATCATTACCCTGATGATATAACATAATAAATGTTTATTCTATCTCGCATGATGATAAGGTGAAGAGATAAAGAATAATAAAATATATAATTGAACAACCGTACAGGCATCTTTTACGCATTGCATACGGCTCTATAATGGAATTCGTTTTTACCTTACTTAAATATCAAATAAATTAAATATAGGGTCTATTAGACTCGGGTTGGTAAATGATCCAATAACCACCCTTCTTTTTGTTTTTGGAGTAGTTCAAAAATACTATGATGGCTCCGTTGCTTTATATATTTATTTCGTCTGTTATTTAGCAATCCCAAAGTTTTTTTTTTTTTTTTTTCAAATAAAAAAACAAGATTTTTTTTTTTTTTTCATATTCTTTCATAACCTAAATATTGTTAAGAGCCTCCCGGCGTGAAAACAAAAAAGTTTGTGACGCTGAAATAGGCCTCCCGATAGATTAGATAAAATCGGAAATACCTTTTATCTCATACTACTCTTTCGATACATAATTTAAGGGTTAAAAAAATTTATCATATCGAATTCGAAGTGCCATGCTATTATTACTTAATATTCATATTTCATATAGCGCGAAGGCATAGTCTTCTTTTTTCTCTCAAATCAAATAAAAAACTCATTGGCGCCAAGCGTGAGGGAATGCTAGACGTTTGGTAATTTCTCCTCCGACCAGAATAAAAGATCCCATTGAAGCGGCTAATCCCATGCATATTGTCTGTATATCTGGTCGCACAAATTGCATAGTATCATAAATAGCTACTCCGGGTATTACCCATCCGCCAGGAGAATTTATAAACAAATATAGATCTTTGGTATCATCCTCTATACTGAGATATACCATAAGACCAATAAGTTGATTCGAGATCTCGCTATCAACCCCTTGGCCTAAAAAAAGTAATCTTTCTCGATAAAGTCGGTTGATTGGGATAAAGTTGTATCCCTTAGAAACCGTACATGCACCTTTTGATGCATACGGTTCAACAAAAATAACGAAAAAAAAAAAAGAATCAATGTGTAGATGTAGATTCTAGCGCTTTCTTTTATTTTATTTTTTTTCATACCAGGCTTTTAACTTATAAAAAGGGGCTTTTCTTTCATTTTTCAAAAAAGATGGGTTTTGGCCTGTTTTGTTTATCTATAAAAAAAAATTACTAAATTTATCTAACTAACTTTTCATTGATGTATTGTTTCATCGAGATACAATCTCAATCGCGATGTAATTTTCTTGTTCCTGAATGGGCTTCTTCAATTTTTTTAGGTTTATGCTCTACTCCGAGTAAAGATCCGCCCGATTTGGATTTGCACATATATGACAAATGCCCCAATACCATGTCCTTTTGCTACGACTTCCTTTTTACAATTTATTTCATGTCTTACAACAGATATTCAATGCATTCATCATATTACTCGATTGATTAACAGTTTGAGATCACTTCTATTATAAATATATAAAGAAATAGAATATGATAGAAATAGTAATCATAAATAGATTTATTACCGGTTTTTTTCTAAACGGAGCCTGGATACTTCATTTTATTGGCCTAACCAAGATAACCATAAATTATTCTAATTGATAATATTAATCTGTATACCCTCCCGAAAAAATGGATCTAATTGAACTTCACGCTCCAAATTTTTGATAATTCAATCAATCTTTCTTGGGCGAAGGGGAGGATATCTCGATCGGGGAAGAGAATGGGGAAATACCATATGACCCAATATATCTGACAAGTCGCACTATATGTCAATCCACAATGCATCTTCCTCTCCAGGACTTCGAAAAGGTACTCTTGGAACACCAATAGGCATTAAATAAAAGAAAAATTAAGTACTATATCTCACTTTGATGTGAAAGCGTAACAATGGATTTAGTGTCCTACTAATATTGGCCTTTATCATATTTTATCCATAGATTGACTAAGTTCATAAAAAAAGATAAAGAAGACAAAATTAATAAAGGAAAATTATTACAAATAAGTCCTTTGAATGATGAACAAATATATATATGCATTCACTCATATAAAATGGTATCAACCCCCTACCATTGCGTATTGGTACTTATCGGGTGTAGAATAGATCTGCTTCTTTTTGTTCCTACGAACAAAATAGTTTCATTATTACTAAAAGTAATTGAAAAGAATCAAACAAATCAAACAAATATTAATTCTTTCCCCAAGATAATCCACTAAAAAGAGGGTCCACAGCATAGTTTTTTCCAATGCAATAAAGTTACATTGTGTCTATTTTTCATTGATAAAGGGGTATTTCCATGGGTTTGCCTTGGTATCGTGTTCATACCGTCGTATTGAATGATCCCGGTCGTTTGATTTCTGTCCATATAATGCATACAGCTCTGGTTGCTGGTTGGGCCGGTTCGATGGCTCTATACGAATTAGCAGTTTTTGATCCTTCTGATCCTGTTCTTGATCCAATGTGGAGACAGGGTATGTTCGTTATACCCTTCATGACTCGTTTAGGAATAACCAATTCATGGGGCGGTTGGAGTATCACAGGGGGTACTGTAACGAATCCGGGTATTTGGAGTTACGAAGGTGTGGCCGGGGCACATATTGTGTTTTCGGGCTTGTGCTTTTTGGCAGCTATCTGGCATTGGGTGTATTGGGATCTAGAAATATTTACTGATGAACGTACAGGAAAACCCTCTTTGGATTTGCCTAAGATCTTTGGAATTCATTTATTTCTATCAGGGGTGGCTTGCTTTGGTTTTGGTGCATTTCATGTAACAGGATTGTATGGTCCTGGAATATGGGTGTCCGATCCTTATGGACTAACTGGAAGGGTACAATCCGTAAATCCAGCGTGGGGTGTGGAGGGTTTTGATCCTTTTGTTCCGGGAGGAATAGCCTCTCATCATATTGCAGCAGGGACCTTGGGCATATTGGCGGGTCTATTCCATCTTAGTGTACGTCCACCTCAACGCCTATACAAAGGATTACGTATGGGAAATATTGAAACCGTCCTTTCCAGTAGTATTGCTGCTGTCTTTTTTGCCGCTTTTGTAGTTGCTGGAACTATGTGGTATGGTTCAGCAACTACCCCGATTGAATTATTTGGTCCCACTCGTTATCAATGGGATCAAGGATACTTCCAACAAGAAATATATCGAAGAATTGGTGCTGGGTTGGCTGAAAATCAAAGTTTATCTGAAGCTTGGTCTAAAATTCCCGAAAAACTAGCTTTTTATGATTACATCGGCAATAATCCGGCAAAGGGGGGGTTATTCAGAGCGGGCTCAATGGACAACGGGGATGGAATAGCTGTTGGGTGGTTAGGACATCCTATCTTTAGAGATAAAGAGGGGCGCGAACTTTTTGTACGTCGTATGCCTACTTTTTTTGAAACATTTCCGGTTGTTTTGGTAGACGGAGACGGAATTGTTAGAGCCGATGTTCCTTTTAGAAGGGCGGAATCTAAATATAGTGTCGAACAAGTAGGTGTAACTGTCGAGTTCTATGGCGGCGAACTCAACGGAGTCAGTTATAGCGATCCCGCTACTGTGAAAAAATATGCTAGACGTGCTCAATTGGGTGAGATTTTTGAATTAGATCGTGCTACTTTGAAATCCGATGGTGTTTTTCGTAGCAGTCCACGGGGTTGGTTTACTTTTGGACATGCTTCGTTTGCTTTGCTCTTCTTCTTCGGACACATTTGGCATGGTGCTAGAACCTTGTTTCGAGATGTTTTTGCTGGTATTGATCCAGATTTAGATGCTCAAGTGGAATTTGGAGCATTCCAAAAACTTGGAGATCCAACTACAAGAAGACAAGTAGTCTGATACAATATGCTTTGTTACTTGTTACTTTTCATTTTTATTTTATTTTTGTGATTTTTAGATGGGGTACCAGATAAATCTTGATTTGAATCACTGCCTTTTCTTTGACTCTTGTTCTTTATTTATCCGGGAGACGATCCCAAATAAACAGGTATGGAAGCTATAATTGTAAACCACGATCGAATCTATGGAAGCATTGGTTTATACATTCCTTTTAGTCTCAACTCTAGGAATAATTTTTTTCGCTATCTTTTTTCGAGAACCACCTAAAGTTCCAACTAAAAAGGTGAAATGATTTGTCATTATCTCAATTGAAGTACGGATCCTCCCAATATTGGGAGGATCCGTACTTCAACTAGTCCCCGTGTTCCTCGAATGGATCTCTTAGTTGTTGAGAGGGTTGCCCAAAAGCAGTATATAAGGCGTACCCAGTAAAACTTACAAGTAAACCAGATAAAAAGATGGCAACTAGGGTTGCTGTTTCCATGATTATATAGTTTTAAGACATTATAAAGTTTTAAGACCACAATGGATCTATGATAAGATCATTTATTTACAACGGAATGGTATACAAAGTCAACAGATCTTACTGAATATAAAATATTATGGCTACACAAACCGTTGAAGGTAGTTCTAGATCTGGCCGCCCAAAACGAACTAATGCGGGGAGTTTATTGAAACCATTGAATTCAGAATATGGTAAAGTAGCTCCTGGGTGGGGAACTACTCCTTTGATGGGTCTCGCAATGGCTCTATTCGCGATATTCCTATCTATTATTTTGGAGATTTATAATTCTTCCATTTTACTGGATGGAATTTCAATGAATTAGATTCACAAGAACCATTAACTGGCTTTTTCAATACAAAGTGAAGCGTTTAGGTTTCTGATTTTTATCCCATTCTATTTTGGTAGTTTGACCGTGGAATTTCTTTGTTTCTGTATTTCCGGAATATGAGTGTGTGACTTGGTATAAATGATCCTATGGATAGTACAGAGAGTGGGTCTGTCATCTTGATAGAGATGGTTTTACTTCGTCGGATATTCATTCTAGTATCTGGAGCACGGAATATATGAAATAGATTACTATTAGAACTATGATTCATACTTAATAGTCAGACCTCGTGTCCGGACTTCAAAAAATTTTTTCAAAGAGTTAGAAGTTATAAATAGAAATTTTTTTATTCTTTCAAACTTTCGTTTATGCTTATTTTGATCAAAGGACAAAACAAAGGTTTCTTTGGTTTGGATTTTTAGTCATTATATCTATTCATTGAATAAGTGATGATCCAATGGTTCTTACTCAGGGAATTTTGGGACTTAGACTTAGTTTGAAAGGGTTTTATTGAATCATCGTGGTTTTAGTATGAATCTGAGGTTTTAATCAATTCATAGGGTCTTAACAAGAGAATTCCTATCAATAATAAAGAAAACAGCAGTAAAGCCGCATTACACATAAATAACACCAAAGAAAATAGGTAAATAGAAGATTCAAGAGGCCTATAACGATCAATATATAGACGAATGAGCCGACTTGATTTTTTGGCATTATAACCACAAAGAAGAGCTTTCGGATTTTTATTCTTTAGTATCTTCAAAAAAAAAAATGGAATCATAAATCATAGAATTAATAAATTTCAAACTTTATATTCCACACATCCGTTAGAACTAGTATTTGGGTGTTTCTGTTTGAGCCGTACGAGATGAAATTTTCATATACGGTTCTCCGGGGGGGTCCCCTTGATTTACCTATCTCAATAAAATCTATGATTGGTTCGAAGAACGTCTTGAGATTCAGGCAATTGCCGATGATATAACTAGTAAATATGTTCCTCCTCACGTCAACATATTTTATTGTCTAGGGGGAATTACGCTTACTTGTTTTTTAGTACAAGTAGCTACCGGGTTTGCTATGACTTTTTATTATCGTCCGACCGTTACGGAGGCCTTTGCTTCTGTTCAATATATAATGACTGAAGCTAATTTTGGTTGGTTAATCCGATCAGTTCATCGATGGTCGGCAAGTATGATGGTCCTAATGATGATCCTGCACGTATTTCGCGTGTATCTCACTGGCGGCTTTAAAAAACCTCGTGAATTGACTTGGGTTACAGGTGTGGTTTTGGGTGTATTGACCGCATCTTTTGGTGTAACTGGTTATTCCTTACCTCGGGACCAAATTGGTTAT